GTTCTACCGTATCTTTTGTTTCATTTCTTCTGGAACAATCACAAAAACTTTTTTTATTATGGATCTACTACCAGAAATTCAATGCGTAATCTCAGCATTCAATGTGTATTCCTAAATAATCTAATTTTTCAATTATTCAACCATTTCATTTTACCAAGTTCAACGTTAGCCAGATTAGTCAACATTTATATGTTTCGATGCAACAACAAGATGTTATTTGTAACAAGTAGTTTTGTTGGTTGGTTAATTGGTCACATTTTATTCATGAAATGGGTTGGCTTGGTATTATTCTGGATACGGCAAAATCATTCGATTCGATCTAATAATAAGTACCTTGTGTCAGAATTGAGAAATTCTATGGCTCGAATCTTTAGTATTCTCTTATTTATCACCTGTGTCTACTATTTAGGCAGAATGCCGTCGCCTATTGTCACTAAGAAACTGAAAGAAACGGAAGAAAGGGGAGAAAGAAAAGAAGAAAACGATGTAGAAACAACTTACGAAGAAGACAAAGATAGCCCAGACTACGAGGATTTTTATCTTGATACTCATCAAGATAATTTGGAATTGGTAAAACTTAACTTAAAAAAAGAAGAGAAAAATGAAAAAAAAGATTTTTGGTTTGAAAAACCTATTGTAACTTTTCTTTTCGATTATAAACGATGGAATCGACCATATAGATATATAAAAAATGATCGATTTGAAAATGCTATACGGAATGAAATGTCACAATATTTTTTTTATATATGCCCAAGTGATGGAAAACAAATAATATCTTTTACATATCCACCAAGTTTATCTACTTTTTCAGAAATGATAGAACGAAAAATTTCTTTGTACACGACAGAAAAACTATCCCACGAGGACTTGTATAATTATTGGGTTCATACCAATGAACAAAAAAAATACAACTTGAACAATGAATTGATAAGTCGAATAAAAATTCTAGAAAAAGAGAAAGGATCTCTTGCTTTAGATATGCTAGAAAAAAGGACCAGATTATGCGATGATGAGAATGAACAAGAATACTTGCCAAAAAGGTATGATCCTTTTTTGAATGGACCTTATCGAGGAACAATAAAAAAATTTGATTCACGTGCAATCATGAACGATTTAATAACTTCCACAGCAGATTCCGTAGAAATGTTTTGGATAAATAAGATTCATGGTCTCCTTCATAATGATTCTCGAGAATTAGAACATCAAAAGAATACGTTTGGCTTTAGCGGGAAATTTTTATTGAATTCGATTGGGAATTCCTTAACCTCAATCGATGAATTATCTTTTGAACACGCACGACGAATTGATTCAGAAAGTCAAGCAAAATCTTTTAAATTTATATTCGATGTAATTTCAACTGATCCAAATGATCTAACAACAATTAGAAGGAAATCTATTGGAATGGAAGAAATCAGTAAAAGGGTTTCTCGTTGGTCATACAAATTGACAGATGATTTAGAAGAAGAGGAAGAAGAAAATGAAGAAGAATCGACGGAAGATCCCGAAATTCGTTCAAGAAAAGGCAAACGCGTGGTAATTTATACTGATAACGATCAGAGTACTAATTCCAGTACTAGTAATAATAATACTAGTAATAATAGCACTAATGATGAAGAAGAGGAAGTGGCTTTGATACGTTACTCACAACAATCGGATTTTCGACGGGGTATAATCAAAGGATCCATGCGTGCTCAAAGACGTAAAACAGTTATTTGGGAAATGTTTCAAGCAAATGTGCATTCTCCACTTTTTTTTGATCGCATAGACAAAACATTTTTTTTTTCGTTTTTTGATATCTCTAAAATGATTAATCACATTTTTAGGAATTGGGTAGGGGAAAACCCAGAATTGCAAATTTCTTATTTTGAGGAGGAAGAGACAAAAGAAAAGGAGAAAACAAACGAAGAGAAAGAAGAAGAAAATGAACGAATAACAATATCAGAAGCTTGGGATACCTTTATATTTACTCAAGCAATAAGAGGTTTCATGTTAGTAACCCAATCTTTTCTTAGAAAATACGTTATATTACCCTTATTGATAATAGCTAAAAATATTGGTCGTATGTTATTATTGCAATTCCCCGAATGGTACGAGGATTTGAAGGAATGGAATAAAGAAATGCATGTTAAATGTACCTATAATGGCGTTCAATTATCAGAAACAGAATTTCCCCAAAATTGGTTAACAGACGGTATTCAGATAAAGATTCTATTTCCTTTCTGTCTGAAACCTTGGCGAAGATCTAAAGTACGATCTCATCATAGAGATAGAGATCAGAAAATAAGCAAAAAGGAGAAAAAAGACAATTTTTGTTTTTTAACAGTCTGGGGAAGGGAAGCAGAACTACCTTTTGGGTCTCCCCGAAAACAACCTTCTTTTTTTGAACCCATTTTTAACGAACTCGAAAAAAAAACGAGAAAAGTGAAAAGGCAATTTTTTCAAGTTATAAGGGTTTTCAAAGAAAGAAGAAAAGGTTTTATAAAAGTTTCAAAAGAAAAAACAAGAATAGTTCTAGTTATAAACCTAATAATGAAAGAACTTGAAAAAGTAAACCCCATTTTCTTATTGAAATTGAGAAAGGTAAAAGTATATGAATCGAATGAAAACGAAAAAGATTCCAATATAAATAATAAGATTATCCGAGAATCGACCATTAGAATTCGATCCGCGAATTGTGTAAATGAAAATTATTCACTCATAGAAACAAAAATAAAAGATCTTGCTAATAAGACAATCACAATTAGGACTCAAATAGAAGGAATCACAAAAGGCAAGAAAAAAATAGTTCGAGCTTGTGATGATAAAAGATCGGAATCGAAGAAGGATATTTGGCAAATATTCAAAAGAAAAAATATCCGAGTAATACGTAAATCACATTATTTTATGAAATCCTTCGTTGAAAAAATATACATGGATATATTACTATGTATCATTAAGATTCCAAGGATCAATGCACAACTTTTCTTTGAATCAACAAAAAAAATGATCAACAAATCCATTTCCAACGCTGAAACAAATCAAGAAGGAATTGAGAAAACAAATCAAAATACAATGAACTTTATTTCGACTATAAAAAATCCGTTTTCGAATTTTTCTAATACTAATATTAGTAATCAAAATGTTAGGAATAATAATTGTGACTTATCTTCTTTGTCTCAAGCCTATGTATTTTACAAATTATCACAAAATCAATTACTTAACAAGTATCATTTGAAATCTGTACTTCAATATCACCACACCTATCCTTTTCTTAGGGATATAATCAAGAATTATTGTACGACACGAGGAATATTTGATTCCAAACCAAGGCAAAAAAAAATGCATAAGTCTGGAATGAATAAATGGAAAAATTGGTTAAGGGGTCATTATCAATACAATTTATCTCAGACCAAGTGGGATCACTTAGTACCGAAAAAATGGCGAAATAGAGTCAATCAATGTCGTACGATTCAAAAGAAAGACTCAATGAAATTAGATTTATATAAAAAAGAAAAAGACCAATTAATTCATTACACGAAACAAAATTACTATGCAGTGGACTCATCGATAAGTCAAAAAGAAAAATGGAAAAAACATTACGGATATGATCTTTTGTCATATAAATATATAAATTATGGGAATAGTAAGGACTCGTATATTTCTGGATCAACATTACAAATAGAGGACAAAAAAATTCCATATAATTTCAATACAAATACACTTAAATCCGAATCATTTTATAGATTGATAAGTATATCTATTAGTGATTATCTAGAAAAAAGATCTATTATTGATATGGACAAAAATATGGATAGAAAATTTTTTGATTGTAGAATTCTCCATTTTTGTCTTAGAAATAATATCGATATTGAGACCTGGGCCAATACGCATACCGGCACCAAGATTCATAAAAATGCTAAAACTGAAACTCAAAATTCTCAAAAATTTGAAAAAAAGGATCCTTTTTCTTTTACGATTCATCACAAAATCAACCTATCCAATCCAAAAAAAAATTTTTTGGATTGGATAGGAATGAATCAAGAAAGGTTATATCATACCATATCAAAATCAAATTTAGAACCTTGGTTTTTCCCAGAATTTGTACTACTTTTTGATGTGTATAAAATTAACCCGTGGATCATACCAATCAAATTACTTATTTTTAATTTGCATTTCTATGAAAAAAATATTAGTCAAAATGAAAAGATCGACGTAAATAAAAAAAAAAATCTTTCTATATTAGCTAATCAAAAAGAATATCTTGAATTAGAAAATTCCAACCCCCCMAAAAACAAACAACAAGGTCAAGGAGATTTTGTATCAGATCTACGAAAACAAAACAAAAAGAAAAATCTTGAAGAAGATTACACGGGAGCAGACATTAAAATTAAAAAAGGTAGAAAGAAAAAACAATTCAAGAGTAAGAAAGAAGCAGAACTGGATTTCTTCCTGAAAAAATATTTTCTTTTTCAATTAAGATGGGATGATTCCTTGAATCAAAGAATGATCAATAATATCAAGGTATATTGTCTCCTACTTAGACTGATAGATCCAAGAGAAATTGCTATATCCTCAATTCAAAGAGGAGAGATGCATCTGGATGTAATGTTGATTCAGAAAGACCTAACTCTTACAGAATTGATAAAAAGAGGAATATTTATTATCGAACCAATTCGTTTATCTATGAAAAAGGATGGAAAATCTATTATATATCAAACCATAGGTATTTCATTGGTTGATAAGAATAAGCGCCAAACTAATGGAAAATGCATAATAAAAAGTGGATATGTTGAAAAAAAGAATTTTGATGGATCCATTGCACAACACAGCAATATGCTTGTGAATAGAAACAGAAATCATTTTGATTTCCTTGTTCCCGAAAATATTCTATCTCCCAGACGTCGTAGAGAATTTAGAATTTTAATTTGTTTCAATTCCCGGAATTGGAATGTTGTGAATCAAAATCCACTATTTTGCAATCAAAACAACATAAAAAACTGGGGACAATTTTTAAACGGGGAAAAGCATCTTAATACAGATGCAAATAAATTCATTAAATTCAAATCGTTTCTTTGGCCCAATTATCGATTAGAAGATTTAGCTTGTATGAATCGTTATTGGTTTGATACCAATAACGGTAGTCATTTCAGTATGTCAAGAATACATATGTATCCACGATTCAGAATTAGTTTATAGTATATTTCCTATATATCTATCGCATGCCATATTCGGTGGATAAAAACCGAAAGATATACACATACACCATGTTACATTCTGATAAATGTATCATCCCTTTCTATCCAAATCAAATTTGTAATTTGATTTGGATAAAATTAATAGAAATTTGAAGTAGTGTATATGAAGAAATCCCATTTTTTTTGTACTAGATTCAAATAACTGGAACTAACTGGTATAATAATAATAATTATTTTTCCTGATCGGTAAAATACACGGAAAAGAAAAAAATAGAAAAATGGGTTTTTTATGGTCAAAAATGCATTCATCTTAGCTATTCGACAAGAAAAAGAAAAAAACTGCGGATCTGTTGAATTTCAAGTATTCAGTTTTACGGATAAGATACGGAGACTCACTTCACATTTGGAATTACATAAAAGAGATTTTTTATCACAAAGGGGCCTACGGAAAATTCTGGGAAAACGTCAACGGCTACTGGATTATTTGTCAAAGAAAAATAGAGTACGTTATAAGAAATTAATTGGTCAATTAGGTATTCGGGAGTCAAAAACTCGTTAATTTGAAGGTTGGTTTGCATTTTTTTCTTTAGTTATTAGTAGTTATTAAATTTTTCATTTTGATGAACTTCGTTTGATAAATTCATGGAATAATGAATTAAGGAAGAAAAGATATGACTGTACCGGCTACAAGAAAAGATCTCATGATAGTTAATATGGGTCCTCATCACCCATCAATGCATGGTGTTCTTCGACTGATCGTTACTCTTGATGGTGAAGATGTTATTGACTGTGAACCCGTATTGGGTTATTTACACAGAGGGATGGAAAAAATAGCAGAAAATCGAACAATTATACAATATTTGCCTTATGTAACACGGTGGGATTATTTAGCCACTATGTTCACAGAAGCAATAACAGTAAATGCACCAGAACGATTGGAAAGTGTTCAAGTACCTAAAAGAGCCAGTTACATTAGAGTCATTATGCTGGAATTGAGTCGTATAGCTTCTCATTTATTATGGCTTGGGCCCTTTATGGCGGATATCGGCGCACAGACTCCCTTTTTCTATATTTTCAGAGAAAGGGAATTGTTATATGATCTATTCGAAGCTGCTACGGGTATGCGAATGATGCATAATTATTTCCGTATTGGGGGGGTTGCTGCTGATCTTCCTTATGGCTGGATAGATAAATGTTTGGATTTCTGTGATTATTCTTTAACAGGAATTGCTGAATATCAAAAACTTATTACACGGAATCCCATTTTTTTGGAACGAGTTGAAGGAGTGGGCATTATTGGTGGAGAAGAAGCAATAAATTGGGGTTTATCAGGGCCGATGTTACGTGCTTCTGGAATACAATGGGATCTTCGTAAAGTTGATAGTTATGAGTGTTACAATAAATTCGATTGGGAAGTCCAATGGCAAAAAGAAGGAGATTCACTAGCTCGTTATTTAGTCCGAATCGGTGAAATGAAGGAATCTATAAAAATTATTCAACAGGCTCTAGAAGGAATTCCTGGGGGACCCTATGAAAATTTAGAAGTCCGGCGCTTTGATAGAGCAAAAAATTCCGAATGGACTAATTTTGAATATAGATTTATTACTAAAAAACTTTCACCCAATTTTGAATTGTCGAAACAAGAACTTTATGTAAGAGTAGAAGCCCCAAAAGGAGAATTAGGAATTTATTTGATAGGAGATAGTAGTGTTTTCCCCTGGAGATGGAAAATTCGGCCACCTGGTTTTATCAATTTGCAAATTCTCCCTCAATTAGTTAAAAGAATGAAATTGGCCGATATCATGACGATACTAGGTAGTATAGATATCATTATGGGAGAAGTTGATCGTTGAAATGATAATTGATACGACAGAAGTAGAAGTACAAGCTATCAATTCTTTTTCTAGATTGGAATCCTTAAAAGAAGTTTATGAACTCATATGGATCTTTGTTCCCATTTTCACCCTTCTATTAGGAATCACAATAGGGGTCCTAGTAATTGTGTGGTTAGAAAGAGAAATATCCGCAGCAATACAACAACGTATTGGGCCTGAATATGCCGGTCCGTTGGGGATTCTTCAAGCTCTAGCAGATGGGATCAAATTACTTTTTAAAGAGGACCTACTTCCATCTAGAGGAGATATTCGTTTGTTTAGCGTGGGACCGTCTATAGCGGTCATATCAGTTCTACTAAGTTATTTAGTAATTCCTTTTGGATATCGCCTTATTTTAGCCGATCTCAGTATAGGTGTTTTTTTATGGATCTCCATTTCAAGTATTGCTCCTATTGGACTTCTTATGTCAGGATATGGATCGAACAATAAATATTCCTTTTTAGGTGGTCTACGGGCTGCTGCTCAATCTATTAGTTATGAAATACCATTAACTCTATGTGTATTATCAATATCTCTACGTGTGATTCGTTGGAACATGATTATTTTCCCTTCTCTCTAGAAATAAAGTAAAGAGGTTGAATATATTGAATGGATATTTTCATTTTTTATTCATCATTAGGGTTGATGAGTTAAACTAGATAGTTATATGAGTAAAATCAAACTGCTTAGAAATTTGCAGTAAGAAGAGAAAATCTCATTCCCTATGTACAAGAATATAAACATAAGCAGTATATAAACTGTTTACCCCAAGATTAAGATTCTTTGACTAATTCTCATATCTTGAAGCGGGTACAAAAGATCAACGTATGGGGGTTCCACTACTTTTTTATATGTATTACCATACGGGGGATCAATCAAAAATCAGTGAACAGTTAGGAACACCAAGGTACACAAAGGATTAGTAATAGAGATAATATAAGGTATCAAAAAACGGTATTGTTATATAAAACTTTGGATAAAACGAATCATAATGGGGACTTTAAGTTGGTAGAAATGACCAAGCAGTACTTCCCCACGATTCCGATCTAGAGTATGCTCCTATTCACTGATTAAAGAAATGACTATCAAAAACGAATTAATCCTTTATTTTTTTTTTTCAGAGTACCCTCCTTCTGAGAAAGAAGAACAGGAACAAAAGAAATAGAATTCAAAAATAGAATGAGAAAAATGAATAAATAATAATACAAAGGATCTTTATTTATTATTTTCCCCATCCATATCTATACATAACATATAGAATTCTTATCATGAATTTTGAATTAATACCCAATTCTTTCTTTATAGTTATTGATAGAACATATTTATTTATATAACGAGTATTTTATTAAAAGATTAAGTTATTACCAAACAAAGAGAAATTAAAATTGTAATGGATAAGATCAATTCGGAAGCACCTTTTATATTTGAGCAGACGGAATTTCATTGGTCTAATTTTTGGCTTCCCGATGTATATTTACCATCCAAATAAGGACGGAGATAATATCGAGCAAGTTCTTACATTTATTTGTGGCCATAGGGGAGCCGTATGAAGCCGAAGTCTCATGTACGGTTTTGAAATAGCGATGCGAGCAGTGATGTTATTATCGACTATGATTATCTAACAGTTTAAGTACAGTTGATATAGTTGAGGCGCAGTCAAAATATGGATTTTGGGGGTGGAATCTGTGGCGTCAGCCTATCGGGTTTGTTGTTTTTCTAATTTCTTCTCTAGCAGAATGTGAAAGATTACCCTTCGATTTACCAGAAGCAGAGGAAGAATTAGTAGCAGGTTATCAAACGGAATATTCTGGTATCAAATACGCTTTATTTTACCTTGCTTCTTACCTAAATTTATTAGTTTCTTCATTATTTATAACAGTTCTTTACTTAGGTGGGTGGAATTTCTCTATTCCGTATATATCTATTCCTGAACTTTTCGGAATAAATCAAATGGATGGAGTCTTTGGAACGACAATTGGGATATTTATTACATTAGCTAAAGCTTATTTGTTTCTGTTCATTCCTATCGCAGCAAGATGGACTTTACCTAGAATGAGAATGGACCAGTTATTAAATCTTGGATGGAAATTTCTTTTACCTATTTCCCTGGGTAATCTATTATTGACAACTTCTTCCCAACTTGTTTCACTATAAATACTATAAATAATAGAATAAGATAACGATATTCTAGATTCATAATCGATCTCAAACAAGAGAAAGAAACATCAATTTATTCACGGAGATCCACAATATGTTCCCTATGGTGACCGGGTTCATAAATTATGGTCAACAAACAATACGAGCAGCAAGGTACATTGGTCAAAGTTTCATAATTACCTTATCCCATACAAATCGTTTACCTGTAACTATTCAATATCCTTATGAAAAATCGATCACATCGGAGCGTTTCCGTGGTCGAATCCACTTTGAATTTGATAAATGTATTGCTTGTGAAGTATGTGTTCGTGTATGTCCCATAGATCTACCCGTTGTTGATTGGAAATTTGAAAAAAATATTAAAAAGAAACAATTGCTTAATTATAGTATTGATTTTGGGGTCTGTATATTTTGTGGTAACTGTGTCGAGTATTGTCCAACAAACTGTTTATCAATGACTGAAGAATATGAACTTTCTACTTATGATCGTCACGAATTGAATTATAATCAAATTGCTTTGGGTCGGTTACCAATGCCAGTAATTGGAGATTACACAATTCAAACAGTTATAAATTCGACTCAAATCAAAATAGACAAGGATAACCCCCTTGATTCAAGAACGGTTACTGATTACTAAGATTTTCTTTTGATATTTTGATATAAAGGATCCAAGCCCCTTTTTGGGGGTTGGTCAGAAATTACAAATAATAACTATTGATTGTTGAGAATCACTCTTTGTTTTAAACTGAGAATATGGTTTAGTGATGATTTTAAAATAGAAAATTCCAACTATTCTTTTCTTTTTTCTTTTAGATAAAAATAGAAAATAGATAAAAAGGAAAGTAGGATTGGCCAATAACTTTAATAACTTTATCTATATCTACATTAATCCATATTAAGATTGAATTCAATTGGGAACCCATCATATACAATAAAAAAAAAAGAAAAATAAAGGTAACACCCTTTTCTTTCCTGGACTATTTAGTAAGGTCATGAAATATTTCGACTTATTTATCTGTTATACATAATGGATTTACCTGGACCAATACACGATATACTTGTAGTATTTCTGGGATCAGTTCTTATATTAGGAGGTCTAGGAGTAGTATTATTTACCAATCCAATTTATTCTGCCTTTTCGTTGGGATTGGTTCTTGTTTGTATATCCTTATTCTATATTCTATCAAACTCCTATTTTGTAGCTGCCGCACAGCTCCTTATTTATGTAGGAGCCATAAATGTCTTAATCATATTTGCTGTTATGTTCATGAATGGTTCAGAATATTCGAACGATTCCTATTTTTGGACTGTTGGAGATGGAGTCACTTCACTAGTTTGTATAAGTATTCTTTTTTCACTAATTACTACTATCTTAGATACGTCATGGTATGGAATTATTTGGACTACAAGATCAAATCAGATTATAGAACAGGACCTTATTAGTAACGTTCAACAAATTGGAATTCATTTATCAACAGATTTTTATCTTCCGTTTGAACTCATTTCTATAATTCTTTTAGTTTCTTTGATAGGTGCAATTACTATGGCTCGTCAATAAGAAATACTTAGAATTAATACAATTATTAGAAATTCAAAATCCAATGAAAAAGGGAAAGTTTTTCATTTAATCTACTTCTGATACCCTCTTTTTTCTGTAATTACTCGATTCTGGTCAATCAAATCGGTTGAATTGTTGTTCATATTGAAATGAATCGAGATTCATGAGGAGTTAGCCAATGATGTTTGAACATATACTTTTTTTGAGCGTCTACTTATTTTCTATCGGTATCTATGGATTGATCACAAGTCGAAACATGGTTAGAGCACTTATGTGTCTTGAGCTTATACTAAATTCGGTTAATATAAATCTCGTAACATTTTCTAATATATTTGATAGTCGCCAATTAAAAGGAGACATTTTCTCAATCTTTGTTATAGCCATTGCGGCTGCGGAAGCAGCTATTGGGCTAGCTATTGTTTCGTCGATTTATCGTAACAGAAAATCAACTCGTATCAATCAATCAAATTTGTTGAATAATTAGTCATAACTATCATATAAATATAAATAAAGACATAAATAATAAAATAATATAAATAAAATATAGATATAAATTCTTTCATTTTTTATTCTTTTTTTTATAGTAATATGTATAGTAATATATTTTTATATTACTATTGAAATATTGATGATCTGTTGGCCAATGTCAATGTGAAGTCATATGTGTGACTTGTATAATCATGGTTGTTGAAACGGAAATCAAAGTATCTTGGTCCTTTCTCATGAACAGATTTAGAAATATATTGATTTTTAACATTCGATTTTTTGATAAACCATTGATTCGTCTGGTGTCTACAATACAATATAAATATATAATTCATTTCCTCCTGATTTTACTTTACCAGATCGAAAATTTTTTATGTTCAAAACTGGAATTTATAGACCCAATGTCACATTCAGTAAAAATTTATGATACATGTATAGGGTGTACTCAATGTGTACGAGCCTGCCCCACAGATGTATTGGAAATGATACCTTGGGACGGATGTAAAGCTAAGCAAATTGCTTCCGCGCCAAGAACCGAGGACTGTGTAGGTTGTAAGAGATGTGAATCCGCTTGTCCAACAGATTTTTTGAGTGTCCGTGTTTATTTATGGCATGAAACAACTCGCAGCATGGGTCTATCTTATTGATACGTTATAAAAAACTCCACTTGAATCATTTGATTCCTTTTTACCGACAAAAACCCGTACTCGAGAAAATAGATTATTCCGAGCACGGGTTTTTTGGTCAAAATGCATCTTGTCTTTATCACGAGTTATTTCCCTTGGTTAACACTACTTGTAGTTTTGCCGATATTCGCGGGTTCTTCAATTTTCTTTCTTCCTCATAGGGGGAATAAGGTAATTAGGTGGTATACTATATGTATATGCTTATGGGAACTCCTTCTAACAACCTATGTGTTCTGTTATCATTTCCAATTGGATGATCCATTAATTCAATTGGAGGAGGATTTTAAATGGATAAATGTTTTTGATTTTCACTGGAGACTGGGAATCGATGGACTTTCCATAGGACCTATTTTACTGACAGGATTTATCACTACTTTAGCCACTTTAGCAGCTTGGCCTGTTACTCGAAATTCGCGATTGTTCTATTTCCTGATGTTAGCAATGTACAGTGGCCAAATAGGATTATTTTCTTCTCGAGACCTTTTACTTTTTTTTCTCATGTGGGAGTTAGAATTAATTCCTGTTTACTTACTTTTATCCATGTGGGGAGGAAAGAAACGTTTGTACTCAGCCACAAAGTTTATTTTGTACACTGCGGGGGGTTCCATTTTTCTCTTAATAGGAGTTCTAGGTATGGGTTTATATGGTTCCAATGAACCGATATTGGATTTTGAAAGATTAGCTAATCAGTCATATCCTGTGACATTAGAAATAATATTCTATTTGGGCTTCCTTATTGCTTATGCTGTCAAATCGCCGATTATACCCCTACATACATGGCTACCAGATACCCATGGGGAAGCACATTACAGTACATGTATGCTTCTAGCTGGAATCTTATTAAAAATGGGGGCATATGGATTGATTCGGATCAATATGGAATTATTACCGCACGCCCACTCTATATTTTCTCCCTGGTTGGTAATAATAGGGACAATACAAATAATCTATGCAGCTTCAACCTCTCTTGGTCAACGCAATTTAAAAAAGAGAATAGCCTATTCTTCTGTATCTCACATGGGTTTCATAATTATAGGAATTGGTTCTATAACCGACATGGGACTCAACGGAGCCGTTTTACAAATACTCTCTCATGGATTTATTGGTGCTGCACTTTTTTTCTTGGTAGGAACGAGTTGTGATAGAATACGTCTTGTTTATCTCGACGAAATGGGGGGGATATCGATCCCAATGCCAAAAATATTTACCATGTTTAGTAGTTTCTCGATGGCTTCTCTTGCATTGCCAGGAATGAGTGGTTTTGTTGCAGAATTAGTAGTATTTTTTGGAATAATTACCAGTCCAAAATATCTTTTAATGCCCAAAATACTAATTACCTTTGTAATGGCAATTGGAATGATATTAACTCCTATTTATTTATTATCTATGTTACGTCAGATGTTTTATGGATACAAACTATTCAATGTTCCAAACTCCAATTTTGTGGATTCTGGACCACGAGAACTATTTGTTTCAATCTGTATCTTTTTACCCGTAATAGGGATTGGTATTTATCCTGATTTTGTTCTTTCGCTATCAGTTGACAAGGTACAAGCTATCCTATCTAATTATTTTCATAGATAGTTTTCATTAATCAGATAGAAAACAAAGTCTTAGAATTTTGAATTTGAAGATTTTTGAGCTGTACAACACAAAAAATAAAGTGAATTAGAATTATAATAAGATATATTCCGAGTTTTTGAGAACCATTTGAATCAAGGAATCATTCAAATGGTTCTCAAAAACCTGCACAAACTTTCCGTTACGTATTGTACGACGGTCTTATGTATTCCTCATGGAATTTGTTCAATTAGATGTTAATGTGAATGAACCATAACTATGTAGACCTATTCCTAATAGATTGATCCCAAAATAGCATATCCAAATTATAAGAAATCCTATAGACGCTACAAGTGACGAATTCGTACCTTGCAAACTTTGATTTGTTCTAGTATGTGAATAAATCGCGAATATGGTCCAAGTAATAAATGCCCAAGTTTCTTTGGGGTCCCAATTCCAATAAGATCCCCATGCCTCGTTAGCCCATACTGCTCCAGAAAGAATACCTATGGTTAAAAAGGTAAACCCTAAACTAATGACACGATAACTCCAATAATCCAAACGCTGAGTTAATTGATATTTGTAATAATTTTGAAATGGAACAAAAGAAGTGTGTTTAAAAACATTTTTTTTTTTGTTCAAGTATTCGATTTTGTCAAAGAAAAATGACTTAATCTTAATTAAGAAAATTTTTCTTTGACAAAAAATATCGATGTTTTTACGAAATGTAATGACTAGAAAAGCGACTGATAATAACGACCCACATAAAAGAGCTGCATAGCTCAATAACATCATACTTACGTGCATCATTAACCACTGAGATTGTAGAGCAGGTACTAATCTTGACGATTGATGCATTTCACTTGAAAGACCCGATGTGGCGAAACCTTGGGTAAAAATGGCACTTGGGGCGGTTATTGCGCTTAAATCATTTTTATGATTCCATATCTTGGAAATTAGATGAATAATGGAAAAACTCCACGAAAGGAAGATTAAAGACTCGTATAAATTACTTAATGGAAAATGTCTCGAAGAAATCCAACGAGTAACTAATAATCCTGTTATAGAAAAAAAAGTAACTATCATTCCTTTTTCCGACGAATCACGCAACCCTATGATTTCGTGTACTAATAGGGTCATCAAATGAATCGTAATCACAATTGAAATGATCGAAAAAGAGAGATGAGTTAATATATGTTCTAAAGTCACAAATATCATACATAAAAAAGGTCCCATTACAGAATGGAAATCGGGAATTAAATACATTATAGGATCCATTGTATCTTTTTTACAGTATGCCGCCACTCGGACTCGAACCGAGATGCTCTAGCACTGCTTCCTAAGAGCAGCGTGTCTACCGATTTCACCATAGCGGCTTACTTGAAATAATAATAGTCAATTCATGTTGAATCGTCTAGATCTAGATTCAAGGATTCAATATAGTTTAGGAAATATTAGAACTGATAAATAAGAGCTCTTTTAAATTCATCTTTGAATTTTCAATAATTTTGACTTAGGTTAGTATCATCGTAGGTTCAGTTTTAAGAATCCACTTTTACGTACTATCTGTATATTAAGTTCTCCCGGAACACTTGTAACTTGAAATACAAATTTGGTTTTCAGTCGAAACAGAAACTAAGAATTGTGAATTGTCCTCTTTTTATATTTTTTATTTATTTTGAATTGAATCCACGAAATCAGATAAATGAAAAACAAATGAAATTGTCAAAGAGATTTTTTTTCTAAACGAAAAAAAAAAAAATAAATAAATAGGATTTCATATGTATCACAATTCAATTACTAAATTGAAGTAATTTTTCTAACAATTTGGATACTTTTCTTAGTATCATTAAGTATTAATTAATTAATTAAAATATATAATATAAAATGAATATAATAATATCAAATTAATATACTACTTTTTGTTGTTTGTTGTGTACATAATTTCTAAATAAAATTATGATAATATTTTATTTATGAAACCAACTTGGTCTTGAGTTAAGCATATAATAAAACAAAAGAGTTTCCGCATCCATCACAATTTTCTTTTCACAACGGAAAAATAGAATGAACAAAGATTTTTCCGTTGTGAAAAGAAAATGAATAGGAAAAAAACATCTCACGAATTAATAAATAGATTCTAATAAAAACTAGAATGAAAAAAAAATAATGATACTTAGAACCGACAGATAGAGAAATTCTTATTCTACATATCATAGCAGCTAGTTCTAACTAATATTGTATTGAGTTCAATACATCAATACATTTAGTTAAAGGGAATTATTCATATTCCAAAATTGGAAATTCCGATTATTCCAAGATTTTCTTATTTGTTTGTCGCACAAAAAAACTTTTTGAATCTCCAGTAGAAACTGACTTTGCTAAAGAAAAAGCTTTTATTGCAGCTAAATATCCTTTTTTCTTCCAAATATTTCTACGAATACGTTTTTTTGATATAGAAGTACGTTTTTTTGGAACTGCCATTCAAAAAAAAAGAGTTACTCATTTTTATTGTTGTATGTGAAAGACATGTATTGCTCAAAATAGATCGTTCTTTTTAGTCATTTTCTATACTTAACTTAATTTCGTCGATAATAGTTTTTTCAGAACATACAATAAAAATATATTATTTATATATTTATATATAAATATATGTATGACATGCATGTCACATATATAACAATGTCACATATTAACACACTAGGCAAAAAAATAGAAGAAAAAAAGGGGGGGGGGAATTCGAAAAGGAATTTTTATGACTATTAGTTTGGAATCGAATAAGCTCATATTGCCGTGTCTATAATTTAAATTCAAACTTAAACTACAATTAGTGGTTAATATGTTAAACAAGACATTCTATTACCTAAGAAGGAGAACCTCAATTTTTAGTTATTTTTTTTTCAGTTCTATACGAAATAAAGAGTATTAGAATATTTCTGATACTTTCTTATTGGATTGGAATCCAATCAATTAGTTCCGCAATGAGTTAGGTAATTACTACAAATAAAATCACTAGAATAACTAGGTCTTTTTTTTGAGTCTATTTATTGAGGCATACTATGATTTATATTCGACTGTTTTGGTATGATTGTTTTTACTTACTATACTATAGTATATGATATGATTACATATTGCCAGAATAGGATGGTAGTATAGTCGTAGAATGATTCAAAATCTCAGATTTCCCATTTTTTTTTATTTTATTAACTATCTTTCTTTAGTTAATTCTTTAGTTAAAAGTTAAAGTTAATAACTAAGTAATTACTTTTATCTAGCTATTTGGTCATATCATTTGAATTGGAACTTTTGAATATTTCCAATATCTGAGAAAAGTCAGAATAATGAAAAATAAAAATAGTTGAGTTTTTCATATCTTTTTTTGTTGATTTTTTTATTGTTCCTTTCGAAAGCGATAAGAATTGATGAATCGGAAACAATTAAATTATAAGAAAAAAAATGAAAATTTGTTTTTTTTATGGAACATACATATAAATATGCATGGATAATACCCTTTCTTCCATTTCCAGTTACTATGTTAATAGGATTTGGACTTCTGCTTATTCCGACAGCAACAAAAAATCTTCGTCGTATGTGGGCTTTTCCGAGTGTTTTGATGCTAAGTATAGCTATGGCATTTTCGGCCAATCTATCTATTCAGCAAATAAATGGAAATTTTATCTATCAATATCTATGGTCTTGGACCGTTAATAATGATTTTTCTTTAGAGTTCGGACACTTGATCGATCCACTTACTTCTATTATGTCAATATTAATTACTACTGTTGGAGTTATGGTTCTTATTTATAGTGACAATTATATGTCTCACGATCAAGGATATTTGAGATTTTTTGCCTATATGAGTTTTTTCAATAGTTCTATGTTAGGATTAGTTACTAGTTCCAATTTGATACAAATTTATATTTTTTGGGAACTTGTAGGAATGTGTTCCTATTTATTAATAGGTTTTTGGTTCACACGACCGAGTGCGGCAAGTGCTTGCCAAAAAGCTTTTGTAACCAATCGTATAGGGGATTTTGGTTTATTATTAGGAATTTTAGGACTTTATTGGATAACTGGTAGTTTAGAATTTCGGGATTTGTTCGAAATAGTTAATAACTTGGTTCATCATAATGGAGTAAATTCCTTATTTGCTACTCTGTGTGCTTTTTTTTTATTCGTTGGTGCAGTTGCTAAATCCGCACAATTCCCCCTTCACATATGGTTACCTGATGCTATGGAAGGACCCACTCCCATTTCTGCTCTTATACATGCTGCTACTATGGTAGCAGCGGGAATTTTTCTTGTAGCTCGGCTTCTTCCTCTTTTCATAGTTATACCTTCCATAATGAATATCATTTCTTCAATAGGCGTAATAACAGTACTATTAGGAGCTACTTTGGCTCTTGCTCAAAGAGACATTAAAAGAAGTTTAGCTTACTCGACAATGTCTCAATTGGGTTATATTATGTTAGCTCTGGGTATAGGTTCTTATCGAGCCGCTTTATTCCATTTGATCACTCATGCCTATTCGAAAGCTTTATTGTTTTTGGGATCCGGATCAATTATTCATTCAATGGAACCCATTGTTGGATATTCACCAGATAAAAGTCAAAATATGGTTCTTATGGGCGGTTTAACAAAATATGTTCCAATTACAAGAATTACCTTTTTCTTAGGTACACTCTCCCTTTGTGGTATTCCGCCTCTTGCTTGTTTTTGGTCCAAAGATGAAATTCTTAACGATAGTTGGTTGTATTCACCAACTTTCGCAATAATAGCTTCCTTTACAGCGGGATTAACCGCATTTTATATGTTTCGGATGTATTTACTTACCTTTGATGGACATTTGCGCATTCATTTTCAAAATTACAGTAGCACTAAAAATAGTTCTTTCTATTCAATATCTTTATGGGGAAAAAAAGTGCCAAAAGCAGTCAATAGAAATTTACTTTTATCAACAATGAATAATAAGGTCTCCTTTTTTTCAAAGGATACATATCAAATTGATGATAATGGAAGAAATAGAATACGATACTTTAGTACTCACTTTAGAAATAAATATACTTACACCTATCCTCATGAGTCGGACAATACTATGTTATTTCCTCTGCTTGTATTGGTACTATTTACTTTATTCGTTGGATCAATCGGAATTCATTTTGATCAAGGAGTAATAGATTTTGATCTATTATCGAAATGGTTAACTCCGTCCACAAACTTTTTCCATCCAAATTGGAATGGTTCCCCAGATTGGTATGATTTTTTGAAAAATGCAGTTTTTTCGGTCAGTATAGCTCTTTTTGGATTATTTATAGCATCTATTTTATATGGATCTGTTTATTCATCTCTACCGAATTTGGACTTAGTCAATTTGTTTGTAAAGGGGGGCCCCAAGAGAATTCTCTTGGACCAAGTGGAAAATGTGATATACAATTGGTCATATAATCGTGGTTACATAGATATTTTTTATACTAGGATTTTTACTGTAGGTATAAGAGGATTAGCTGCACGAATTCCGTTTTTTGATAGACATATAATTGATGGAATTACAAACGGGGTCGGCGTTACCAGTTTCTTTATAGGGGAAGGGGTTAAATATATGGGAGGTGGACGAGTCTCTTCTTATCTATTCTTGTATTTATCTTATGTATCAATCTTTTTTTTCATTTTTCTCTTCTTTTTTTAAGTTAAGTTTTACCAATTCCAAATTATCTTGATGAGTATCAAGATAAAAATCCTCGTAGTCTGGGCTATCTTTGTCTTCTTCGTAAGTTGTTTCTACATCGTTTTCTTCTTTTCTTTCTCCCCTTTCTTCCGTTTCTTTCAGTTTCTTAGTGACAATAGGCGACGGCATTCTGCCTAAATAGTAGACACAGGTGATAAATAAGAGAATACTAAAGATTCGAGCCATAGAATTTCTCAATTCTGACACAAGGTACTTATTATTAGATCGAATCGAATGATTTTGCCGTATCCAGAATAATACCAAGCCAACCCATTTCATGAATAAAATGTGACCAATTAACCAACCAACAAAACTACTTGTTACAAATAACATCTTGTTGTTGCATCGAAACATATAAATGTTGACTAATCTGGCTAACGTTGAACTTGGTAAAATGAAATGGTTGAATAATTGAAAAATTAGATTATTTAGGAATACACATTGAATGCTGAGATTACGCATTGAATTTCTGGTAGTAGATCCATAATAAAAAAAGTTTTTGTGATTGTTCCAGAAGAAATGAAACAAAAGATACGGTAGAACTAGGACAGTTATTGTATGAGGTCTACCCAATGCTAGATGCAGAGGCGCATAATAGATCGATATGAACATCATGAGCTGCCCCGTAATAAAACCAGTTGTTGCTGATACCTCCTTCTCGGTTCCTTCTTCCATAACCCGAGCTCGGAGAAGGAAGAGATAAGAGGGCCCTATGGAGAATGTGGTCAGAAATCCATAATAGAGTCCGACCACAACGACCGAATTTATTATCTTCATGCA